TCGTCTATCAAAAAAATGAGTTAGTTCGGCTAATCCTCTTATATCCTTAGTTAAGAATGTTGCATAAAAAATATCTATGTAACCACGATTATATGACCAATTGTATATTACATTTATTATTCGGTCCAAGAAAAGTCTCTTAGGACCTATTTTAACAAATGAATTAATTAATTCTAAATTCTGAAAAGATGAATAAACAGACCCATATAAAAGAGACGCTATGAATATTCCGAAATAGGCTATACTGACTGAATAAATTGCATTTGTCACAAATTCATACCAATCCACAGAATAGTTCGAATTTTGATGTAAAAGGTTTATCGATGGGGTTAACCATTTCGATAATATATCCAAATCCATTCCTACTTGATCGAAAGGAATTCCTATGGATCCAACAAACAAAGTAAATAGGACCAATACAAGTAGAGAAAATAGCATAGTATTGTCCGATTCACAGGGATACATGGAAGTGTCTTTATTGTCAAAATGAGTACTAAAGGATCGCATCAGATTTCGTATATTCCCATCAATTTGATATATCTTCTTCGAAAAAAGGGAAACCTTTTTATTATTATTCATTACTGAGAAAAGTACATTTTTGTTAACTGGTTTCGGTCCTTCTTTTCCCCATATAGATATTGAAGAGAACGAGCTATTTTTAGTGCCACTGTAATTTTGAAACCGAACGTGTAAATGCCCCTCAAAAGTAAGTAAATAAATCCGAAACATATAAAATGAAGTTAATCCTGCTGTGGAACAGGCTATTATCGCGAAAATCGGTGAATACAACCAACTATCATTAAGAATTTCATCTTTGGACCAAAAACAAGCAAGAGGTGGAATACCACAAAGAGAAAGTGTACCTAATAAAAAAGTAGTTTTTGTAATTGGCACATATTTGGTTAAACCACCCATAAGAACCATGTTCTGACTTTTATCTGGAGAATATCCAACAATGGGTTCCATTGAATGAATAATCGATCCGGATCCTAAAAACAATAATGCTTTCGAATAGGCATGAGTGATTAAATGGAATAAAGCAGCTCGATAAGAACCTATCCCTGGAGCTAACATAATATAACCCAATTGAGACATTGTAGAATAGGCTAAACTTCTCTTAATGTCTTTTTGAGCAAGAGCTAAAGTAGCTCCTAATAGTACCGTTATTATACCTAGCAAAGAAATGAGATTCATTATGTAAGGTATGACTGTGAAAAGGGGAAGAAGCCGAGCGACAAGAAAAATTCCCGCTGCTACCATAGTAGCAGCATGTATAAGAGCCGAAATAGGAGTGGGCCCCTCCATGGCATCAGGTAACCATACATGAAGGGGAAATTGCGCGGATTTAGCAACTGCACCAAGGAATAATAGGGAGGCACACAGAGTAGCAAATAAAGAATTGACCCCATTATTATGGATCAAGTTATTGAAGATTTCGAACAAATCCCGAAATTCCAAACTACCTGTTATCCAATAAAAACCTAAGATTCCTAATAATAAACCAAAATCCCCTACACGATTAGTTACAAACGCTTTTTGACAAGCATTGGCTGCAATTGGTCGTGTGAACCAAAAACCTATTAATAGATACGAACACATTCCCACCAGTTCCCAAAAAATATGAATTTGTATCAAATTGGAACTAGTAACTAATCCCAACATAGAAGTATTGGAAAAACTCATATAAGCAAAAAATCTCAAATATCCTTGATCATGAGACATATAATTGTCACTATAAATAAGAACCATGATTCCAACAGTAGTGATTAGTATTGACATAATAGAAGTAAGTGGGTCGATCAAGTGGCCGAACTCTAAAGAAAAATCATTATTGATGGTCCAAGAACATAGAAATTGATAGATAGAACTGCCATTGATTTGCTGAATAGACAGATCGGCCGAAAAAACCATAACTATACTTAGCAATGAAACACTAGGAAAAGCCCACATACGACGAAGATTTTTTGTTGCAGTCGGAACAAGCAGAAGTCCCCATCCTATTGACATAGTAACTGGAAGTGGAACGAAAGGTATGATCCATGCATATTGATATGTATGTTCCATAAGAAAATAAAACTTTTTTTATTCTTATTAATTGTTTCCGATTCACCAGCTCTTCTCTCTTTCGGAAGTCAAATAAATAAATAAAAATCAAGATAGAAAAGAACTCAAATAGGATTTTTAATTCTTAATTATTCTGATTCTTTCCCAAATATCGTATTGAATAAAAAGAAATTTAAATCAAGAAGTTACAATTGTTCAAATGACCAAGTCACTGGTTAAAACTGACCATTTAGTTATTAACTAAGATATTTATTAAGATAAAGAAAGAATATGAGATTTTCAATCATTCCACTATTACGGCGATTGATATCCATATAGTAAATAGTAAGGAAAAGGAATGACACCAAAAAAAGGTAAAAGTACTCTATTGGGATATGGATCATAGAATCCGCCAATAACTCGACCCAATAAAATACTAGTTATTTTAGTTAGTTTATTCGGAGTCATTAATTAATTCATTGTAGAACTGATTGATTGGCTTCTATTCCAATAAAATAAACTTATGTTTATAGGAAATCCTATGATACTCGTCACTTCGCATAGAACTGAAATAAGAGATTACTAAAATTACCTTTCTCAAGTAATGTATCGTTTAACAGATTAACTACCAATCTCATTTTCATTTAAATTATGAGTATTCTATCCTCGAGCTTGGTCAATTAATAGAAAAATTTAAAATTATTCTTTTCTTAAATTAGGTAAGGATTCTTAAGCTTTTCGATTTATTCAATGTAAGACAACGAGATATAAATAGACTAAGATTGAGATATGAATTGGAACCCTTTTTGATTCTTATCAACAACAACCGGTTCGATTTCTATGGTAGCGGACCTCATAGACATAGATCGGAATGAAGATATGAAGGTACAAATTAGTACGAATTCTTCTTTCTTCGGGCATTGTATGTAATAGAGATGTGGAACAAAAAAAAATTCCTTTGAAAATCACATCGTTTTTCTTTTTTCTATTTCTTTTTTTTATCCCTAGTGTACTCTATGTGATGCACACGTATCTATATTTTTGTATGTTATGAAGGAAGTATCCGCTATGGAATAAATATAGATAATGAATAGCAAGAACGATCCATTTTGAACAATACATGTCTTTCACATCCAACTATAAAAGTAACTTCTTTATTTTAAAATGGCGGTTCCAAAGAAACGTACTTCTATCTCAAAAAAGCGTATTCGTAGAAATATTTGGAAGAAAAAGGGATATTGGGCGGCGGTAAAAGCTTTATCTTTAGCTAAATCTATTTCTACCGGGCATTCAAAAAGTTTTTTTGTGCGACAAACAAGTAATAAAGCCTTGGAATAATCTGAATCGACATGACTCGATGAATTGGATGATTTATAAGATGAATAATTCACATTAACTAATGTTTTGAACTCATCTATATGAGATAGAACTGAACCGGCTGTTGTGGTATGTAGAATAAGAATTATTCTGTCTATTGGGTTCTAAGAACGGTACTATTTCTTTTTTGTTGTTGTTTTTCAAACAACAACAAAAAAGAAATAGTTAAACACAAAATACAAGGTTTCACTTTTCATTATAGTAGATTTTGATAATTTGTGAGATGGGGGTTCTTATTCCCCCCCCCCCCCCAAAAAAAAAGATTTTTTTTAGGAAGAAGTTTCTTTTTTTAGGAAGAAGTTTATTCGATTATGTATCTCCAATAGTTATACATCATTAATATTTTTAGAAGATCTGAAACAAGTATGAACGACAGTAGTAAAAATGAATGGATCCTTCAAACTAATTGATTGAAATATATATTTTAAGACTTTGCTTTGTAACTCTCCGAATCACTACATAGATTCCCTCTTGTTTCGACCCAATCAATAAAAACTCCCCGGATCCCCTTTAGGTCGATATTTATGTACGAAGAATAATTCAATCTTCCTTAATCCAAAATAGATCCTATGTTTGGACCGTAGGATTGATCAATCTATTTTATATAGAATATACTTTATTTATAAGTAAAGTACATAGCGTAGAATTCCAATAGAGATTGAAACTCTTTTGTTTTATGTGCAGCCCAATACCTAATTGGTTCGGTAAATCCTCACACGAATTATGTATACAATGAGGATTCCAACCATTAATACAGTTTTGATACCAAACTATCTAAATATTTATAGAAATCCCTTGGATGTAGTTATCCAATTGTGATACATAAAAAATCCTATTTATTTTCTTTTGTTCAGTGAAAAATGAATCTTTTTTCATTTCCGATCCATGAAATCAGATAAATGAGAAATGAATCATCAAAAAATGATATAAAAAAGGGACAATTCTTAGTTCTAGACCTCAACTGAGGACATAACCATCTAGTTCCAACTGTTCCAGAAGAACTTATACTACGTGAAAGCCTGTTGTTAAAAATGACACCCGGGGGATTATTGAAGTTCAAATATTCATTTGAACGAGTCTTTATTCATCGATTCTAACGTTTCCTAAAATCGATTCTAACGTTTCCTAAAATATATTGCATTGAATCTTTCAATCTCGACGATTGAACATCATATGGGCTATTATTATTTCGATCAAGCCGCCATGGTGAAATCGGTAGACACGCTGCTCTTAGGAAGCAGTGCTAGAGCATCTCGGTTCGAGTCCGAGTGGCGGCATCCTCTAAAAAGGACACATTAGATCCTATAATGAATTTAATTCGGAATTTACATTCCGTAATTGAGGGACCCCTCTTTTTTTTAATGATTTTTTTTTATGATATTTGCGACTTTAGAACATATATTCACTCACATCTCTTTTTCGATCATTTCAATTGTCATTACGATTTATTTGGTGACTTTATTAGTCCATGAAATCGTAGGACTATGTGATCCGTCAGAAAAAGGCATGATAGCCACTTTTTTCTGTATAACAGGATTATTAGTTACTCGTTGGATTTATTCGAGACATTTCCCGTTAAG